AATAAGATGCCTGATTAAAGGATTATTTTGATAGAATAAATAATGTATAAAATACTCTTATTATATTTTTTAGTTATAATCTAAATCTTTAAATATCAAAAATTTACGTGCATAATACACTAAAATATAGAAAGATAAGCTAAATTAAGCTAATAGGTTCATACCCTATATATATAAGTAAAATCTTTTTCTTTCTAATAAAAAATTCTTCCTACTTCATATTTATAATAATATTATTATTTAGATATATAATAATTATTAGATCAAATAATTGATTAAGAATATGAATAAGATTAGAAATTAATTTAATTAGATTTATACCATTAATATATAATAATAAAAATATATATTCATCAGAAAGAATAATAATTTATTTTATTATTCAAGCTATAAGTTCAATTTTATTTATATTTAGCTTAATTAATTCTAATATTATTATATATAATAATATTAATATATTTTATATACTTATAATATTCAGAATAATAATTAAATTAGGTATACCACCTTTTCATTGATGATCTGTATTAATAATAAAAAAAATAAAATGATGAACAATATTTATATTATTAACTATACAAAAAATTATACCAATTATTATTTTATCATTTATTATAATAAAATTTATAATATTATTTATTATAATAAGAGCAATAATAAGAGCTATTGGTGGAATTAATCAAACTAATATTTTAAAAATTATCTTATATTCTTCAATAAATCATACCAGATGAATATTATTAAGTTTATTTTATGAAAATAATTTATGAATTATATATATAATTATATATATATTAATTCTTATTATATTTATTAATATTATAAATAAAAATAATATTATATTTATTAATCAAATAAATATAAATATAAATTGAAATAATAAAATTATAATTATAATTTTATTTTTAAGATTAGGAGGATTACCACCATTTATTGGATTTTTACCAAAATGAATAATTTTACAAACAATAATAAATTTAAATATATATTTATATATAATAATTATATTAATATCTAGACTAATTATTTTATATTTTTATTTACAAATTATTATAAATATATTAGTAATTAACTATAATTTAATAAAATGAAATAATAAAAAAATAAAATCATTATCAATATTAAACTTAAATATAATTTTAAATTTAATACTACCAATTATATTAATAATAAATTTTATTTAAAGTTTTAAGTTAATTAAACTATTAATCTTCAAAATTAAATATATATATATGTTATAAACTTTAAATGTTAATAAATCTTAGTATAAATACTACGTAAAATTTGCAATTTTATATTATAAATTAACTATAAGACCAATAAGAGAATTATTAATTCATATATAAATTTACAATTTATAACCTTACTCAGCCATCTTATTTGAAAAAATGAATATATTCAACTAATCACAAAGATATCGGAACATTATATTTTTTATTTGGAATTTGAGCAGGAATTTTAGGAATAATACTTAGATGAATTATTCGAATTGAATTAGGACAACCTGGATCATTTATTAATAATGATCAAATCTATAATGTAATTGTAACAGCACATGCATTTATTATAATTTTTTTTATAGTAATACCAATTATAATTGGAGGTTTTGGAAATTGATTAATTCCATTAATAATTGGAGCACCTGATATAGCATTCCCACGAATAAATAATATAAGATTTTGATTATTACCTCCATCATTAACATTATTAATTATTAGAAGAATTGTAGAAAATGGAGCAGGAACAGGATGAACAGTTTACCCACCATTATCAAACAATATTTCACATAATGGACCAGCCGTAGATTTAACAATTTTTTCATTACATTTAGCTGGTATTTCTTCTATTTTAGGAGCTATTAATTTTATTTCAACCTGTATTAACATACGAGCACCTGGTATAACATTTAATAAAACACCATTATTTGTATGATCTGTATTTATTACAGCAATTTTATTATTATTATCACTACCAGTATTAGCAGGAGCTATTACTATATTATTAACAGATCGAAATATAAATACTTCATTTTTTGATCCTGCAGGAGGGGGTGATCCTATTTTATATCAACACTTATTTTGATTTTTCGGACACCCAGAAGTATATATTTTAATTTTACCTGGATTTGGAATTATTTCACATGTTATTACACAAGAGTCAAATAAAAGTGAAACATTTGGAACATTAGGCATAATTTATGCTATATTAACAATTGGTTTATTAGGATTTATTGTATGAGCACATCATATATTTACAGTAGGTATAGATGTAGATACACGAGCTTATTTTACCTCCGCTACTATAATCATTGCAATCCCAACTGGAATTAAAATTTTTAGATGAATAGCAACTTTACATGGATCAATTATTAATTATTCTCCAGCAATACTTTGATCATTAGGCTTTATTTTCTTATTTACATTAGGAGGATTAACAGGAATTATTTTAGCTAATTCGTCACTTGACATTGTATTACATGATACATACTATGTAGTAGCTCATTTTCACTATGTATTATCTATAGGAGCTGTATTTGCTATTTTTAGTGGATTTATTATATGATATCCATTAATAACAGGATTAAATATAAAAAGTAATTGATTAAAAATTCATTTTACCATTATATTTTTAGGAGTTAATATTACATTCTTCCCACAACATTTCTTAGGATTAATAGGTATACCACGACGATATTCTGATTACCCAGATAATTTTACCTTATGAAATATTATTTCATCAATAGGATCTACAATATCAGTAATTAGAATAATTATATTTATATTAATTATTTGAGAAAGAATAATAAAAATACGAATTAAAATATCTTCTTATAATAGAACTCCAAGATTAGAATGAATTCAAAAATATCCTCCTTCAGAACACTCATACTTCGAATTACCTATAATATATAAATTCTAATATGGCAGATAAATGCTATGAACTTAAAATTCATATATAAAAAAAATTTTTTTATTAGAAATTATTCAATTAAATATACAAGATGCCAATTCACCAATCATAGAAAATTTATCATTTTTTCATGATAATACTATAATAATTTTAATTATAATTACAATAATAGTTATATATTTAATAATAACAATAATATGAAATAAATTTATTAATCATAATTTATTGGAAAATCAATTTATTGAAATTATTTGAACAATTTTACCAATATTTATATTAATATTTATTGCATTACCATCATTAAAAATTTTATATTTAATAGATGAAATCAAAAATCCAATATTAACCATTAAAGCTATTGGGCATCAATGATATTGAAGATATGAATATTCAGATTTTAAAAATATTAATTTTGATTCATATATAACACCAGATATAAACTTAAAATTAAATGAATTTCGATTACTAGATGTAGATAATCGAATAATTTTACCAACAAACTCAAAAATTCGGATATTAATTACAGCTACAGATGTAATTCATGCATGAACTATTCCAATTTTAAATATTAAATTAGATGCAATTCCTGGACGACTAAACCAAAGAATAATTTTAATTAAAAAACCAACTATTATATATGGACAATGTTCAGAAATTTGTGGTACAAATCATAGATTTATACCAATTACAATTGAAGCTATTCCTAATAAATATTTTATTAAATGATTAAATAGACAATTATTAAGTGGCTGAAATTTTAAGTAATGGTCTCTTAAACCAAAATATAGTAATAAATACTCTTAATAAAGAATTAGTTTAAAATAAAACATTAATTTGTCAAATTAAAAATATATAATTATTCTTTTATACCACAAATATCACCAATTACTTGATTATTTATATTTACATATTTTTTAATAATTTTATTTTTAATAATATCAATTATTTATAATATTTTCATAAAAAAAATTATATTAAATAAAAAAAATATTATAGATAAAAATTTAAACTGAAAATGATAATAAATTTATTTTCTACTTTTGATCCTTCTACTTCAACAAATTTATCTATAAATTGATTAAGAACATTATTATTTATATTAATGATACCAATAATATACTGAATAATTCCTAATCGTAAAAATATAATAATTACTAATATAATTAATATATTATTATCAGAATTTAAAACATTATTAAATAAAAAAAGATTCAATTTAATAATTTTATTTATTTCAATATTTTTATTTATTATATTTAACAATTTAATAGGATTATTACCATATATTTTTACAAGAACTAGACATATAGTATTTTCTTTAACACTATCAATATCTTTATGAATTAGTTTAATATTATTTGGTTGATTTAATAATATAAATAATATATTTATACATCTAATTCCAACTGGAACACCAATATTATTAACCCCCTTCATAGTATGTATTGAAACAATTAGAAATATTATTCGACCAATTTCATTAGCAGTACGTTTAACAGCTAACATAATTGCAGGACATTTATTAATGTCCTTATTAGGTAATAATTTAATTAATAAAAATTTTATTATTTTATTTAGATTAATAACTATCCAAATAATACTTATAATATTTGAATTAGCAGTAGCAATAATTCAAGCTTATGTATTTACTATTTTATCAACCTTATATTCTAATGAAGTAATTTATGAAAAATAATAATCACCCATATCATCTTGTAGATTATAGACCATGACCATTAACAAGATCTATCGCCGGAATAACATTAACCTCAGGAATAATTTTATGATTCCATTTAAAAAATATAAATTTATTTTATTTAGGATTTATAATTATAATTTTATCAATAATTCAATGATGACGAGATATTACACGAGAAGGAACTTTTCAAGGTAAACATACAATTAAAGTATCAATAGGATTAAAAATAGGGATAATTTTATTTATTGTGTCAGAAATTTTTTTTTTCTTATCATTTTTTTGAAGATTTTTTCATAGAAGATTATCACCTAACATCGAATTAGGAATAAATTGACCACCATTACAAATTATTCCATTTAACCCAATACATATTCCATTATTAAATACTATAATTTTATTATCATCAGGAATAACTATCACATGAGCTCATCATAGATTATTAAATTCTAAATTTACACAAACATATATTAGATTATTAATAACTGTTATTTTAGGAATTTATTTTACAATTCTTCAAGGATATGAATATATAGAAGCATCATTTACTATATCAGATTCAGTTTATGGATCAACATTTTTCATAGCTACAGGATTTCATGGATTACACGTAATTATTGGTACCTTATTTTTAATTGTAACATTAATACGACATAAAATAATACATTTTTCAAATAAACATCATTTTGGATTTGAAGCAGCTACATGATATTGACATTTTGTAGATGTAGTTTGATTATTTTTATATATTTCTATTTATTGATGAAGTAATTACTTTTTTAGTATATTAGTATATTTAACTTCCAATTAAAAGGTTTAAATCTAAAAAAAGTAATTATATATATTTTAATAAGATTTATTATAATTATAATAATTTGTATTTTATTAATACTATTAAGGTATATCATTTCTAATAAAAAAATTATATCACGAGAAAAAATATCCCCATTTGAATGTGGATTTAATCCATTTAACTATAGACGAATACCATTTTCACTACATTTTTTTATAATTAGAATTTTATTTTTAATTTTTGATATTGAAATTATTATTATTATTCCATTAATTATTACAATTAATCAAATAAACATGTTTATTTGATTAATTTCAATTTTTATAATTATTAGAATTCTAATAATTGGATTAATCCATGAATGAATTAATGGAATTTTAGAATGATCATTATAGGAATATAGTTAATTATAACATTTAATTTGCAATTAAAAATTATTCAAAAAATTATTCTTAAGTTTGAAGTAAAATACATTTAGTTTCGACCTAAAATTATGATTTAATAATCCTAACTTTTAATTGAAGCCAAAATAGAGGCATTTCATTGTTAATGAAATTATTGATTACTATCCAATTAAAAGAAATTATGCCAAATAAAAAGCTTCTAACTAATTTATTAAATGGTTAAATTCCATTTATTTCTTATTTATATAGTTTATTTAAAACATTTTATTTTCAATAAAAAAATATATATTATATTATAAATACTTAAAAAATTATTATTTATCCTAATATCTTCAATATTATACTTTAATTAAGCTATTTAAGTAAATAAGTATTATTAAAATAATAAAAAAAAAAGAAAATATAAATAACTTAAAATTATTATTTTCAAAATATTGAATAATATTATTAAATATACTAATAATATTAAAAATTATTTTAGAAAAAATATTTTCACATCATCCTATATCTATAATTAAAACTAATTGATTCGAAATAAAATAATTTTTTGAATAAATTATATATGTACTTATATTAGGTAAAAATCATATAAATGAAAAAAAAAATATAAAATAAATAAATTTAAAATTTAAATTATTTTTATATAAATAATTAGAATAACCAATAAATATACCTAAAATAATAAAAAAAATAGATAACATTTTTAAATTAAATCTTAAAAAAATAAATTCTATATTAATAAAAATTAATCATATTAATATACTACCAAAAAATACAGATAAAAAAAGTAAAATTAATATTCTAAAATTTATAATCTTATTTTCATAATAAGACTGAATAACATAACCATTTATAAATATATTTAATCTATAATAAATTAAACGAAAAGAATATATAACGGTTAAACCAACAGATAAATGTAAAAAAAAAAAAAAAAAAAAATTAAAACCATCAAACAAATATATTTCTAAAATTAGATCTTTAGAATAAAATCCTGATAAAAACGGAATTCCACATAACGATAATCTTCTAATTACAAAACATCTAATAGTAAAAGGTATTTGATTAATTAAATTTCCCATATGACGAATATCTTGAGAATTATTTATATTATGAATAATTATTCCTGCACATAAAAACAATAAGGCTTTAAAAAAAGCATGAGTTAATAAATGAAAAAATGCTAAAATAGGAAATTTTAATAATAAAATTCTTATTATTAAACCTAATTGACTTAAAGTTGAAAGAGCAATAATTTTTTTTAAATCATATTCAAAATTTGCCCCAATTCCTGATATAAATATAGTTATCAATGATAAAAAAACTAATAAAGTACAATTAAAATTATTAAATAAATTATTAAATCGAATTAATAAATATACCCCAGCTGTTACTAAAGTAGATGAATGAACTAAAGAAGATACAGGAGTAGGAGCAGCTATAGCTGCTGGTAGTCAAGAAGAAAATGGAATTTGAGCTCTTTTAGTAAAACCTGCTAAAACTAATAATAAAATAAAATAAATTATTCAATTTTCTCAAATTATTATATAATAAATATAATGTCAATTTCCAAAATTTAATATTCAAGAAATTGATAATAAAATACCAACATCACCAATTCGATTTATTAAAATTGTTAATATACCTGCATTATAAGATTTAAAATTTTGAAAATAAATAACTAAACAATAAGAGACTAATCCTAACCCATCTCATCCAATTAAAATACTTATTAAATTAGGTCTTATAATTATTATAAATATCGATAAAATAAATAATAAAATTAAATATAAAAATCGAATTTTATATTTATCATTTTCTATATAAACTTCTCTATATATTAATACTATTGATGAAATTATAAAAACACATCTAGAAAAAATTATTGATATTCAATCAATAATAAAAGTTATTATTAATCTACAAGAATTAATTATTAAAATTTCCCAGTCTAAAAAAATTATAAAATTTATATTTAATAAAATTAATCTAAAAAAAAATAAAATTAATCTTAATAAAAATAAAATAAATCTTCAAATAATATAAAAAGATAATTTAAAAATTATTCAAAATATAAATATATCTATAATTCCACAAATTATTATTTTAAATAAACTATTTGAATATAATCATAATAAAAAAATATCAATTTTTAAAATTATCATATTTAAAGGAAATCAATGAAAAAATAATAATATTAATTCTCGAATATAAATTATAGAAAATTTTTTAATACCACTAAATATTAAACCGTGTTGATTAAAAGAATATAAATAAATACTATAACAACATTTTATAAATAAAGAAATAAATAAAAAAAAAAATAAAATTCTATTTCATCTTATTATTCTATTAATTAATAAAATTTCTCTTAATAAATTTAAAGAAGGAGGACTTGCTATATTATTAATTCTTAATAAAAATCAAAATAACGATAATCTAGGTATAAAATTAATTAATCCCTTATTAATATAAAATCTACGACTTTTAACTCGTTCATAATTTATATTAGCTAAACAAAATAATCCAGATGAACATAATCCATGAGATAATATTATAACTAATGAACCATATAAACCTCAAAAATTTAGAATAAAAATACCACAAATTACTATACCCATATGACCTACCGAAGAATAAGCAATTAAAGATTTAATATCATTTTGTATTAGACATAAAAATCCTGTAAATATTATACCCAATAATCTAATACAAATAAAAACATAATTAAATAAAATACCAAATTTATATAAAAAAAAATAAACACGTATCAAACCATAACCACCTAATTTCAATAAAATACCAGCTAAAATTATAGACCCAGAAATAGGCGCTTCAACATGAGCCTTGGGTAACCAAAAATGAAAAAAAAATATAGGTATCTTAATTAAAAATGCCAAAATTAAAGAAATATATAAATAAATATTAATATTAAAATAATTTATAAATATAAATATTGTATAATTATAATTATATAAATAAAATAATCTTAACAATAAAGGTATAGATGCAATTAATGTATAAAATAATAAGTATAACCCAGCTATTAAACGTTCAGGTTGATAACCTCAACCAAAAATTAAAATTAAAGTAGGAATTAATCTTGATTCAAAAAAAAAATAAAATAAAAAATAATTATATACAGAAAATCTAAATAATAAAAAAATTAATATAATAAATAAAATTAATATAAACATTAAATTATTCTGATTATTATTATAAATTTTAAACCTAGCTATAATTATTAATATAATAATTCAAATAGTTAATAAATTTAAAATATTTCTAATGATATCTCTACCAAATATATAACTTATATTTCTAAAATAAATATTAAAATGAAAAAAATGTAAATAATAAAATATAATAAATATTAATATTAAAACTAATAACCATCAAAAATTTAAAAAAATTAAAAATATTATAAAAATTAAAAATATATAAATTTTTATCATAATAAATTTATAGAAAAAAATATATCATTACCATGAAGACGAATAAATATAATTAAAATTGATAAACCTAATACACCTTCACAAACAGAAAATACTAAAAAAATAATAGTAAAATATAATTCTAAATTATAATATATTAAATAATTAATTAAAAGAAAAAAAATTAAAACAACAAAATATTCTAAAATTAATAAAGTTAATAACAAATGTTTATGATTAAAACAAAAAAAAAATAATACAAATATAAAAGAAATTATTAAATATATATTTATATAACAATAAAATAAAAAATTATTATTAAAAAATTTTATTATTAATTATGAATAACCCAATTCGCAAAATTCACCCAATTATAAAACTAATTAATAGATCATTAATTGATTTACCAACTCCATCAAATATTTCACTATGATGAAATTTTGGATCATTATTAGGAATATGTTTAATAATTCAAATTATAACTGGATTATTTTTATCAATACATTATACAGCCAATACTGAAATAGCATTTCAAAGAATAATCCATATTTTTCGAAATGTAAATTATGGATGAATAATACGAAATTTTCATGCAAATGGGGCATCATTATTTTTTTTTTGTTTATATATACATATTGGTCGTAGAATTTATTACGGATTATACAAATTACACTACGTATGATCTATTGGTGTAATTTTATTTTTAACAACAATAGCAACTGCATTTTTAGGTTATGTACTACCATGAGGACAAATATCTTTTTGAGGGGCAACAGTTATTACAAATTTAATATCTGCAATTCCATTTATTGGAAGAGAAATTGTAAAATGATTATGAGGAGGATTTTCAATTAATAATTCAACATTAACACGATTTTTTTCATTACATTTTATTTTACCATTTATTATTTTAATATTAATAATAATTCATTTATTATTTTTACATCAAACAGGATCTAATAACCCATTAGGAACAAATAGAAATTATGAAAAAATATCATTTCATCCTTATTTTTCATCTAAGGATATTATAGGAATAATAATCATAGTATATATTTATTTAATATTAAATTTTTTACAACCTAATTTATTAAGAGATCCTGAAAATTTTATACCAGCAAATCCAATAATTACACCTATTCATATTCAACCAGAATGATATTTCTTATTTGCATATGCAATTTTACGATCCATTCCTAATAAATTAGGAGGAGTAATTACAATATTTATATCTATTTTAATATTAATATTTATTCCAATTATTAATACTAATAAATTTCAAAATTTAAAATTTTATCCAATTAGACAAACATTATTTTGAAATTTATTAGTATTAATAATTATATTAACATGAATTGGAATACGGCCAGCAGAAGAACCTTTTATTATAGTAGGACAAATATTAACAATTTTTTATTTTTCATACTTTTTTATTAGAAGATGAATAAATATATTTTGGGATAAAATAATTAATTAGTTAATAAGTTTTAAACTTATATTTTGAAAATATAGAAAAAAAGATTAAATTCTTTTATTAACTTAAAAATTATTAAAAATTATATAAATAATTCCCCCCTCCGGGGGGGGGGGGGGAGTATTACTATTTATTGTTATCCTTAATATATGAGTGTTAATATGTTATTGTATTATGTTGTATATTGATAGTATTATTATTCTGGGTAGTTTGGGTAGTATAGTTAATTATACGGTCTTATATATAGGGATGTGTTTATTATTGTTATACTATTATTATTCTAGGGTAGTTTAGGTAGTTTAATTAGTTAGGTAGTCTTATATATAGGGATATACAAATACATGTTATAGTTTCTTTCCTATTTCTCTTTTATCTCTCCTTGTTATATTATTATTACTTACATTATATGGGTATTACTATTCTTTATATTGATATTATATAGGGATGTGTTTATTATTGTTATACTATTATTATTCTAGGGTAGTTTAGGTAGTTTAATTAGTTAGGTAGTCTTATATATAGGGATATACAAATACATGTTATAGTTTCTTTCTTATTTATTTTTACTTCTCCTTGTTATATTATTATTACTTACATTATATGGGTATTATTATTCTTTATATTGATATTATATAGGGATGTGTTTATTATTGTTATACTATTATTATTCTAGGGTAGTTTGGATATGTTATTAATTATGTAATATTATATATATATGGATGTGTTATCTTTCTTTCTTTCTTTCTTTCTCTCTCTCTCTCTCTCTCTCTCTCTCTCTCTCTCTCTCTCTCTCTCTCTCTCTCTCTCTCTATATATATATATATATATATATTATTTATTATTATAAATAGTTAAAATTATTTTTAATATTTGGTCCTTTCGTACTAAAATATTATATATATTTAAGGATAGAAACCAATCTGGCTTACGCCGATTTAAACTCAAATCATGTAAGAATTTAAAAGTCGAACAGACTTATTTTATAAACTTCTACACCTATAAATTATCTTAATTCAACATCGAGGTCGCAAACTTTTTTATCGATAAGAACTCTCAAAAAAAATTACGCTGTTATCCCTTAGGTAACTTATTCTTATAATCAATAATATTGGATCAATTAAACATAAATTAATGAATAAAAAAAAAAAAGTTAATAAAATTTTTTAATCACCCCAATTAAATATAAATACTAAATTTAATAATCAAAATTAATTTAAAAATTTAGTATTTATATAAAGTTCTACAGGGTCTTCTCGTCCTATAAATAAATTTAAGCATTTTAACTTAAACATTAAATTTATTTAAATAAATTTAATAAAGTTAATTTTTCATCAAATCTTTCATACTAGTTTTCAATTAAAAAACAAATGATTATGCTACCTTAGTACAGTTAAAATACTGCAGCTATTTAAAATTCATTGAGCAGATTAAACTTAAAATTAAAAACTTTAAGACATGTTTTTATTAAACAGGTGAAAATAAAATTTGCCGAATTCATAAAATTAAATTTTCAAAATTAATAATTTAATCATTATTACAAAATTTAAATAATTAAAATTTTAAATTTAATAATAAATTAAAAATAATTAAAATCATAAATTTAAAATTTTAATTATAACAAAATAAATGATAGATATTATTAAACCTACAAAAATTTATTTATAAATTTTTTTATAAAAATAATATTAAAGCTTATCCCTTAAATTATTAAATATAATAAATTAAATAAATTTATGAATATTAAAATTATTATATTTTAAATTTAATTTATTTATTAAATAACTAGATATATTAAAAATGAATAACATATAATTCCTAAATAAATATTAATAATTATTATAAAATATAAACTATTATAATTATTTAACTCTTCTAATTTCGAGATATATTAAAAAAAATAAATTAATTAATTAACCCTGATACAAAAGGTACAAAAAATTAATTTTACTTTTATTATTATTTAAAATACCATTACTGTTAAAACTATAATTAAAAAATTTTTTTCTTAAAAAATAATAAAAAAAAAAATATTTTTTTTAACTTAAAATTACTAAAAAAAATAATTAATTTTATAAATTTAAATTGAATTGAATTGCACAATTAAATTATTAATGTAAATAATAATATTTTCTTAAATTACAATTTAAAATTCTAAATTCACTTTCTAGTAAATTAACTTTGTTACGACTTTTCTCATATATGAGAGTGACGGGCGGTATGTACACAATTAAAATACAATTCAATTTAAATTTATATTTAAATTTACTATTAAATCCAATTTCATAAAAATTTAAATATTTTAATTCAATATTAATATAAATGTAATTCATTATTTCTTTTATATAATTAAACCTTGATCTGATATAATACTGATAAAGTAAAAGAAATTATTCTCTAAAAATATTCTATAACAACGATATATAAATTTAATAAAAGTAAAATTTATCGTGGATTATCGATTATATAACAAATTCCTCTAATAAAATTAATTGCCGTCAAATTTTTTGAATTTCAAGAATAAACTAATAATTCTCTGATATTTAATACATTTAGAATACTAGGGTCTCTAATCCTATTTTAAAAACTAAATTTATAATATAAAATACTTAAATTTATTAATAAATTTAAAATTTCACTTATAAAATTTAATATTAAATTATTTTTTATAATTTATAATTATAAACCAACATAATTAATTTATTTTAATTGTATAACCGCAATTGCTGGCACAATTTTAATTAAAATTTAATATTAATTTCTAATTTAAATATTTATTTATATAATAATATTAAATTTTGATACTAATAATTTATCTTTTAGAATTAATATAAACACAAAAATTTACATAAAATAAAATTAATAAAATTAATTACAAAAACAAAAATCAAATTTTTTTACATAGATTATTAATATAAAATTTATATAAATTGTATATTTTATTCACTTTTCTAATATAATTTAATATATAAATAATATTAAAAAAACCCTATTCATAAATAAAATAATATTCCAGAAAAAAATAATAAATAATTTAAAGATATAGGCAAAAATTTTTTTCAAGTTAAATATATTAATTTATCATAACGAAAACGAGGTAATGTACCTCGGACCCAAATAAATATAAATATCAATATTAATATTTTTAAATAAAATAAAATTCTATTAATATTACAACCAAAAAAAATAATACAACTTAATAAACTCAAAAAAATAATATTTATATATTCAGATAAAAAAATAAAAGCAAATGAAGCACCTCTATATTCAACATTAAAACCAGAAACTAATTCAGATTCACCCTCAGCAAAATCAAATGGAGAACGATTAGTTTCAGCTAAACAAGTACTAAATCAACAAAAAAAAATAGGAAAAGAAAAAAAAAAAAAAAAAAAATATTTTTGATAAATTATAAACTGAATAAAATTAAAACTATAAATAAAAATAAATATACAAATTAAAATTAATGATATTCTTACTTCATAAGAAATTATTTGAGCAAGAGAACGTAAACATCCTAATAAAGAATATATAGAATTAGAAGATCATCTACATATTAATAAACCATAAACACTAATTCTAGCACAAGATAAATAAAATAATAATATATAATTTAAATAATGTTCATAAATAATTTTAGGTAATAATAATCATAAGGTTATTGAAATAATTAATATTAAAATAGGACTTAAATAATAAATAATAAAATTACTTATATAAGGATAATTTTGTTCTTTAAAAAATAATTTCAACCCATCAGAAAATGGTCTTAATAAGCCTATAATTCCTACCTTATTTGGACCTTTACGAATTTGTATATATCTTAAAATTTTACGTTCTAATAAAGTTAAAAAAGCTACAGAAATTAAAACTATAATAATTAAAAATAAATATGAAATTAAAAACATATACTATTTGTAACTAATTTATACATTGTTAAATTCTAAATTTAATACATTTATCTGCCAAAATAGTTTTCAATAATATTTTATAAATATCTTCAATTCCCAAAATTGAAATTTTAATTAAACTAATTATTGAATTATAAAAAATTAACAATATTAAAATACATTTTATATAAATTATAATATATTATGTTAAATAAAAGTTTTAATAATTTAAAAAAAATAATGATTTTGTAAATCATAATTGAATATATTTCTTAAAACTTTAATAAATTAATATAATAATAAATTTTATAATTATAATTTCTTTAACATTTATAATTATATATTTAAAACACCCAATAAGAATTGGAATAAATTTAATTATTCAAACTTTAAATATTTCAATACTAATTTATTTAACTAGAAATATATCTTGATTTTCATTTATATTATTTATTATAATATTAGGAGGTTTAATAATTTTATTTATTTATATTATTAGAATCTCATCTAACGAAAAATTTAAATTTTCATTTAATATAATATTAATCATAATTATATTTATTTTAATTTTAATAATCTTTAAATATATATTAAATATTAATTCTATTAATATATTAAACATAAATTTTAATATATTAAAATTTAATAATACTATTTTTTTAATAAAATTATTTAATTTTAATAGAATAATATTAACTATTTTTTTAATTATATACTTATTAATAACTATAATTATTATCACCTATATTATTAATATTTTTGAAGGACCATTACGAAAAAAAAATT